GAACGAATTCCTTATTTATAAACTATTTTCGATGAGAATTTTTATTTTAATTGAAAAAAAAAATCTTTCTATATAGATAGATATTGAAGTGCTATCTCGGATTCAAAAAAAAAAAAAGAGAATCATTTCTTTCAATACTCACTTATTATTAGTTAACAATCCTAATCCTCATATGCTTAATTCTGATAGGAAATAAAATAGTAAAATAATTATTCATCGAATGACTATTCATCTATTGTATTTTCATCAAATAGGGGGCAGGAAGATTCTATGGAAAAATGGTGGTTCAATTCGATGTTGTCTAACGAGAAGTTAAAGTTAGAACATAGGTATGGTTTAAGTAAATCAATGGGAAGTCTTGATGCTATTGGCCATACCAGTGGAAATGATGAACCCCTTCTAAATGATATGGAGAAAAATTGGAGTGATAGTGTTAGTTATAGTTTCAGTAATGTTGATTATTTATTTGGTATCAGGGATATTTGGAGTTTGATCTCTGATGACACTTTTTTAGTTAGGGATAGTAATGGTGACAGTTATTCCGTATATTTTGATATTGAAAATCATAGTTTTGAGATTGACAATGATAGTTCTTTTCTGAGTGAATTAGAAGGTTTTTTTTCTAGTTTTTTGAATAGGGGGTCTAAGAGAAACAATCACTACTATTATCATTACATGTATGATACTCAATCTAGTTGGACTAATCACATTAATAGTTGCATTAATAGTTATCTTCGTTTTGAAGTCAGTATTAATAGTTCCATTTCAGGTGGTACTGACAATTACAGTGACAGTTACATTTATAATTTCATTTGTACTGAAAATGTAAGTGGTAGTGAAAGTGGAAGTTTTAGTATAAGAACTCGTAATAATGGCAGTGATTTCAATATAAGAGGAAGATCTAATGATTTCGATATAAATAAAAAATACAGACATTTATGGGTTCAATGCGAAAATTGTTATGTATTAAATTATAAAAAACTTCTTAGGTCAAAAATGAATGTTTGTGAACAGTGTGGATATTATTTGAAAATGAGTAGTTCAGATAGAATCGAACTTTCGATTGATTCGGGCACTTGGGATCCTATGGATGAAGATATGGTTTCTATGGACCCCATTCAATTTCATTCAGAAGAGGAACCTTATAAAGATCGTATCAATTCTTATCAAAGAAAGACAGGTTTAACTGAAGCTGTTCAAACAGGCATAGGTCAACTAAACGGTATTCCCGCAGCAATTGGGGTTATGGATTTTAAGTTCATGGGAGGTAGTATGGGATCTGTAGTAGGTGAGAAAATCACTCGTTTGATTGAGTATGCTACTAATCGATCTCTACCTGTCATTATTGTGTGTGCTTCTGGAGGAGCACGCATGCAAGAAGGAAGTTTGAGCTTGATGCAAATGGCTAAAATATCTTCTGCTTCATATAATTACCAATCCACTAAAAAGTTATTCTATGTACCAGTCCTTACATCTCCTACAACCGGTGGAGTAACAGCCAGTTTTGGTATGTTGGGAGATATCATTATTGCTGAACCTAATGCGTACATTGCATTTGCGGGTAAAAGAGTAATTGAACAAACATTGAATAGGACAGTACCCGATGGTTCACAAGCGGCTGACTATTTATTCCATAAAGGCTTATTTGACCCAATCGTACCACGTAATCCTTTAAAAGGTGTTCTAAGTGAGTTATTTCAGCTCCATGGTTTCTTTCCCTTGAATCAAAATTCAAAAAATTAAAGTATAGCACTAGATTCAGTTATTTTGTTTGTAGCGAACAAGTATTTAGTTCATCATAATAAAAAAAAACTAAGAAAAATGTTCTTTGGTGATATAAGTTACACTTTCTAGTAAGAGTCAGAAGTTTCGGATAATTTTTTTTCTTTAAATTTAATATTTTAATATTATTTTTATATTTCAAATTTCTATTTTAATATAAATATATTATTTAGAAATTATATATTTATATATACTTAATTGTTTATATATACTTAGTAGTATAATATACTATAAAATACAATAGTCAATATTACCTAATATTACTTATAATAGATATACTTATCATATCATAAGATATCTTTCTAATAGATACAAATATATAGATACAAATATTAAATCGAGGCACCCATTCTATGACAGATCTCAACTTACCCTCTATTTTTGTGCCTTTAGTGGGCCTAGTATTTCCGGCAATTGCAATGGCTTCTTTATCTCTTCATGTCCAAAAAAATAAGATTGTCTAGATCCAATGGGACCAAATCCTATCAATTTATTTCAACACTGTATCATAATACAGATATTTTTTTAGTGCAATATGGTACGATATGTGGCTCTTTCCACACACAAATGAAAGAACTGTTATGTATGCGGATACATGCTATCTGCATAAATGCATGTATATATATATAGCTGGTTAAAAATGGATCAGTAAATATTTTTAATAGAAGGTCAATGTATCTAACCAATTACTCCACATCAGAATAGTGCTAGTTGATGAAAGTTACTTCGGGATCAAGAAAGGTAAAGTCAAATTTGGGTTATTCTCTCAATTCCAATCGAATGCAACTGGATCTAGTATAGTATGAATTGGCGATCAGAACATATATGGATAGAACTTATAAGGGGGTCTCGAAAAACAAGTAATTTTTGCTGGGCCTGTATCCTTTTTTTAGGTTCACTAGGATTCTTAGCGGTTGGAACTTCCAGTTATCTTGGTAGGAATCTGATATCCATATTTCCATCTCAGCAAATTCTTTTTTTTCCACAAGGAATCGTGATGTCTTTTTATGGGATCGCAGGTCTGTTCGTTAGCTCCTATTTGTGGTGCACAATTTTGTGGAATGTAGGTAGTGGTTATGACCAATTCGATAGAAAAGAAGGAATTGTGTGCATTTTTCGTTGGGGATTTCCTGGAATAAATCGTCGCATCTTCCTTCGCTTCCTTATGAGAGATATCCAATCAATCAGAATTGAGGTTAAAGAGGGTCTTTATCCTCGTCGTGTCCTTTATATGGAAATCAGAGGTCAAGGGGCCATTCCCTTGACTCGTACTGATGAGAATTTTACTCCACGAGAAATTGAACAAAAAGCTGCCGAATTGGCCTATTTCTTGGGCGTACCAATTGAAGTATTTTGAAATGAATTGAACACAATAAAGAATAAATGTTTTATCGGCATGGGGGAAGGAACTTGCTAATTCCTTTTTTAATACAATTGAAGTCTTTTTGGAATGTTCATTTGAACAAAACATGTTAGATTATTCTATTTCCTCCTTCCTTTGTCGTGGCGACTCCCATAGAATAAACCAAAAAAGCAGGAGGGCGTATATGGAATAACTATAATAAACTATACTATAATAAAGAAGAAAATTAAGAAAAGAAGAAATTTTTGTATACCATTTGTATACCAAAAGTATTTCGTATGCGTATGGATCCCAACTCAATTCTTTTCTACTAGAAAATTTCTACTAGAAAAAAGACTAATCTAAGGCTAATATAATAAGTAAGGATTCATCAAATATATCCAAGATTTATTTCGTAATACGGAATTCATCTCATCTTTTTAGGCCCAAAATTTTGATGATACCTTTTTTCCTTGGTTGTGGCTAGGCGGTGAAACATTTCGAAATAATTAACTGAGGGGGGTTTTCGTTTCTAAATCCGATTCGTTATTTTAAGTGGGTTTTCGAGTATTCATAGAAAGGAACAAATGAAGATGAAATTGCTTCGAATTTGCCCATTCGAATTTGCCCAATTGAGATATCTAGGAATAATATTGATTTTGCATTTTTATCCGAAAAGGGCGAACCCTTATCCCATTTCTATATTCCTTCTAGATCCAAGAACTAAATTCAATTTTGACACAAAAATTGGAATGAATAGACCCATAGGTTCAATACCTTGTTATAGAACTCGTGCTTCAGAGAAATATCATATAGAGTCAACGAATGAAGCAGGTTCATTAACGATTCAATTCACAGATAAAAAATGAAAAAAAAGAAAGCATTGCCTTCTTTCCCATATCTTGTATCTATAGTATTTTTGCCCTGGTGGGTCTCTCTCCCATTTAATAAATGTCTGGAACTTTGGGTTACAAATTGGTGGAATACCGGGCAATCCAAAACTCTCTTGAATATCATTCAAGAGAAAAACGTTCTAGAAAGATTCATAGAATTAGAAGAACTCTTTCTGTTGGACGAAATGATAAAGGAGTACCCGGAGACACATATACAAAAACTTCGTATAGGAATACACAAGGAAACGATACAATTGGTCAAAACACACAATGAATATCATCTCCATATCATTTTGCATTTCTCGACAAATATAATCTCTTTCGCTATTCTAAGTGGTTATTTTATTTTGGGTAATGAGGAACTTGTCATTCTTAATTCTTGGGTTCAGGAATTCCTCTATAACTTAAGTGACACAATAAAAGCTTTTTCGATTCTTTTAGTTACTGATTTATGGATTGGATTTCACTCGACTCATGGTTGGGAACTAATAATTGGTTCGTTCTACAACGATTTTGGATTGGCTCATAACGATCAAATTATATCTGGTCTTGTTTCCACCTTTCCAGTTATTCTAGATACAATTGTGAAATATTGGATTTTCCATTATTTAAATCGTGTATCTCCTTCGCTTGTAGTCATTTATCATTCAATGAATGAATGAAGAACTCATTTGATCTCCTGATATCAATCAAATAAATCAGAATCTTTCTTCCTTTATAAAGAAACCATTTTGAATCTTACTTAATTCTTTATATTTTATTTCTACCAGTTCAAGGTATTCGTCCTATATTACAGTACAACTATTCCAGTACAATGACAGACTCGTGCATAGGGAACTTTACTAGTTCCCTATCTAATTTATTGTAGAAATTCCGAGATCCATGATTGGACATGCAAAATAGAAATACTTTTTCTTGGGTAAAGGAACAGATGACTCGATCCATTTCTGTATCGATCATGATATATGTAATAACTCGAGCAT